TCTGTAGATTATGTTATGGCCGGAGTCCTACTCACGGCGACCTGGTCCAATTAGGGGAAGCTGTAGGTATTATTGCAGGTCAATCTATTGGGGAACCGGGTACTCAATTAACATTAAGAACTTTTCATACCGGTGGAGTATTCACCGGGGGTACTGCAGAACATGTACGGGCCTCTTCTAACGGGAAAATAAAATTCAATGAGGATTTGGTTCATCCTACACGTACACGTCATGGATACCCCGCCTTTCTATGTTACATCGACTTGTATGTAACTATTGAGAGTGAAGATATTATACATAACGTTAAGATTCCGCCAAAAAGCCTTCTTTTAGTTCAAAACGATCAATATGTAAAATCAGAACAGGCGATTGCTGAGATTCGCGCGGGAACATCCACTTTGAATTTTAAAGAGAGGGTTCGAAAACATATTTATTCTGACTCCGAGGGAGAAATGCATTGGAGTACCGATGTGTACCATGCACCCGAATTTACATACGGTAATGGTCACCTATTACCAAAAACAAGTCATTTATGGATATTATCAGGGGGTCCGTGCAGATCGAGCATAGCCCCCCTTTTTCTACACAAGGATCAAGATCAAATGAAGGTTTATTCTCCTTCTGTCGAACAAAGATATATTTCTAACCTCTCATTGACTAATGATCAAGTGAGACACAAATTCTTTAGTTCGGATTTTTCTGGCGAATATAGGATTCCTGATTATTCAGAACTTAATCAACTTATATACACGGATCGTTGTAATCTCATATATCCCGCCATTCTACACAAAAATTCTGATTTATTGGCAAAGAGGCGAAAAGATAGATTCATCATTCCCTTCCAATCGATTAACGAACGAGAGAAAGAACTAATGCCTCGCCCAGGTATCTTGATTGAGATACCCATAAACGGTATTTTCCGTAGAAAAAATATTTTTGCTTATTTCGATGATCCTCGATACAAAAGAAAAAGTTCCGGAATTACTAAATATGGGACTATAGAGGTGCGTTTAATCGTCAAGAAAGAGGATTTGATTGAGATTGAGTATCGAGGAGTCAAAGAATTTCGGCCAAAATACCAAATGGAAGTAGATCGATTTTTTTTCATTCCTGAGGAAGTGCACATCTTACCCGGATCTTCTTCCATAATGGTACGGAACAACAGTATCATTGGAGTAGATACACGAATCGCTTTAAATACAAGAAGCCGGGCAGGCGGATTGGTCCGAGTGGAGAGAAAAAAAAAAAGGATTGAACTTAAAATATTTTCTGGAGATATCCATTTTCCTGGAGAGACAGATAAGATATGCCGCTACGGCGGCATTTTGATACCACCAGGAACGGGAAAAAAAAATTCCAAGGAATTAAAAAAACTTAAAAATTGGATCTATGTCCAACGTATAACACCTACCAAGAAAAAGTATTTTGTTTTGGTTCGACCCGTAGTCACATATGAAATAGCGGACGGTCTAAATTTAGTAACACTTTTCCCACGGGATATGTTGCGGGAAAGGGATAATGTGCAACTTCAGGTTGTCAATTATATCCTTGGCAAACCGATTGGAGGAATTTATGGCACAAGTATTCAATTAGTTCGGACGTGTTTAGTATTGAATTGGGATCAAGACAAAAAAAGCTCTTCGATAAACCAGGCTTCCGCTTCCTTTGTTGAAGTAAGGGCAAAGGGTTTGATTCGGGATTTCCTAAGAATTGACTTAGTTAAATACCCTATTTCGTATACCGGAAAAAGGAATAATCCATCAGGTTCAGGATTGATCTACGATAATGGATCAGATCGCGCCAATGTTAATCCGTTTTATTCTAAGGCAACAAGGGTTCAAGAATCACTTAGCCAAAATCAAGGAACTGCCCGTACGTTATTGAATAGAAATAAAGAATGCCAATCTTTGATAATTTTGTCATCATCCGATTGTTCTCGAATGGGTCCATTCGCCAGTATAAAATATCACGACGTGCTAAACGAATCAATTAAAAAGGATTCCCCAATTCCAATTAGAGATTCGTTGGGCCCTTTAGGAATAGCCCTTACCGTTGTGAATTTTCATTCATTTTACTATTTAATAACTCATAATCAGCCCCTGGTAACTAACTATTTACAACTTTACAATTTACAACAGACTTTTCAAGTACTTAAATATTTTTTAATGGATGAAAATGGGAGAATTTATAATCTCGATCCATGCAGTAACATCATTTTGAATCCATTCAACGTGAATTGGTATTTTCTCCATCACAATTATTGTGAAGAGACATCCATATCCATAATAATTAGTCTTGGGCAATTTATTTGTGAAAATGTATGTATAACCAAAAAAAGACCACACCTAAAATCAGGTCAAGTTCTAATTGTTCAAGTTAATTCTGTCGTAATAAGATCCGCTAAGCCTTATTTAGCCACTCCCGGAGCAACTGTTCGTGGCCATTATGGGGAAATCCTTTACGAAGGAGATACGTTAGTTACATTTATATATGAAAAAGCGAAATCGGGTGATATAACGCAGGGTCTTCCAAAAGTCGAACAGGTCTTAGAAGTGCGTTCAGTTGATTCAATATCGATGAACCTACAAAGGAGGGTTGAGGGTTGGAACGAACGTATAACAAGAATTCTTGGAATTCCTTGGGCATTTTTGGTTGGTGCTGAGTTAACTATAATGCAAAGTCGTATTTCTTTGGTTAATAAGATCCAAAAGATTTATCGATCCCAAGGAGTGCAGATTCATAATAAACATATAGAGATGATTGTACGTCAAATAACATCAAAAGTGTTGGTTTCAGAAGACGGAATGTCTAATGTTTTTTCACCTGGAGAACTAATTGGATTGTTACGAGCGGAACGAACGGGGCGTGCTTTGGAAGAAGTGATCTGTTATCGAGCTATCTTATTGGGAATAACGAGAACATCTTTGAATACTCAAAGTTTCATATCCGAAGCCAGTTTTCAAGAAACTACTCGAGTTTTAGCAAAAGCCTCTCTCCGGGGTCGTGTTGATTGGTTGAAAGGGCTGAAAGAGAACGTTGTTCTGGGGAAGATTATACCCGTTGGGACCGGATTCAAAGGATTAGCGCGCCGTTCGAGGCAACATCACAACATTCTTTTGGAAACTAAAAAGAAGAATCTATTCGGGGGGGAAATGAGAGATATTTTGTTCTACCACAGAAGATTATTGAATTCTTGCATTTTAAAAAATTTTCGTAATATATCAAAACAATTATATCATTTATAAGATTTAATGATTCTTAAGAACAGATTCATACCATTAACTATCTATATTTGGCTAGCTCATTTGATTTGGTAATAGTAATAAAAATATTAAAGAGAATAGAAAGAATTAACCAACAGTCAATCTTTGGTAGAAGAGAAGGTTCCGTCGGAACAATTATTTATTTCCGTGTACCTCGTCTCTTTTTTTTTAAAAAAAAAAAAAAAAAAAGAGAAAATGTGGGGAGAAATGACAAGAAGATATTGGAACATCCATCTAGAAGAGATGATGGAAGCAGGAGTTCATTTTGGTCATAGTACTAGGAAATGGAATCCTAGAATGGCACCTTATATCTCTGGAAAGCGCAAAGGTATTCATATTACAAATCTTACTAGAACTGCTCGTTTTTTATCAGAAGCTTGTGATTTGGTTTTTGATGCAGCAAATAGAGGAAAACAATTCTTAATTGTTGGTACGAAAAATAAAGTCGCCGATTTAGTAGCATGGGCCGCAATAAAGGCTCGGTGTCATTATGTTAATAAAAAATGGCTCGGTGGTATGTTAACAAATTGGTCCACTACAGAAACGAGACTTCATAAGTTCAGGGACTTGAGAACGGAACAAAGGGCGGGGAAACTTAACCGTCTTCCGAAAAGAGATGCAGCTATGTTGAAGAGACAATTATCTCATTTGCAAACATATCTAGGTGGGATTAAATATATGACGGGGTTGCCCGATATTGTAATCATCGTTGATCAGCAAGAAGAATATACGGCCCTTCGAGAATGTATCGCTTTGGGAATTCCAACAATTTGTTTTATCGATACAAATTGTGACCCGAACCTGGCAGATATTTCGATTCCGGCGAATGATGACGCTATAGCTTCAATTCGATTAGTTCTTAACAAATTAGTATTTGCAATTTGCGAGGGTCATTTTAGCTATATAAGAAATCTTTGATTAATAATATAATAATATAAGATAAATAAATTATTTCGGAAACCTCATAAATGGATGGAATCCGTTGCTATTATTTAATTTCAAAAAAGAGATACAAAGAGGATATTGTCTGATTAATTGATATTCAGAATATACGATTCAAATAGGCAAATCGAAAAAGGGACGGTTGAATCAAAATAATTCTTTTTAAAGTTCTATTTCTGTCAGAGGGCAATAAATATGGATGTTTTATCATGTTCCATCAACACCCTAAAGGGGTTATACGATATATCCGGTGTGGAAATAGGCCAACATTTCTATTGGCAACTAGGGGGTTTCCAAGTACATGCCCAAGTACTTATTACTTCTTGGGTTGTAATTGCTATCTTATTAGGTTCAGCTACTCTAGCTGTTCGAAATCCACAAAACATTCCCACTGATGGTCAGAATTTATTCGAATATATCCTTGAATTCATTCGAGACGTGAGTAAAACTCAGATTGGAGAAGGGTATGGTTCTTGGGTTCCCTTTATTGGAACTATGTTTCTATTTATTTTTGTTTCTAATTGGTCAGGAGCCCTTTTACCTTGGAAAATCATACAGTTACCTCACGGGGAGTTAGCCGCACCCACGAATGATATAAATACTACCGTTGCTTTAGCCTTACTCACGTCAGTGGCATATTTCTACGCGGGTCTTACCAAAAAAGGCTTAGGTTATTTCAGTAAATACATTCAACCAACCCCAATCCTTTTACCCATTAACATTTTAGAAGATTTTACAAAACCCTTATCACTTAGTTTTCGACTTTTCGGGAATATATTAGCTGATGAATTAGTAGTTGTTGTTCTTGTTTCTTTAGTACCTTTAGTGGTTCCTATACCTGTTATGTTCCTTGGATTATTTACAAGTGGTATTCAGGCTCTTATTTTTGCAACTTTAGCCGCGGCTTATATAGGCGAATCCCTGGAGGGTCATCATTGACTAGTTTTTTCGAAATAGTATTTTTTAGCTTAGCCTAATGCAATGGATGCACGGTTAAAGATAATTTACTATCAATATACAAATATTATATATACAATCTTGAGTAATAGCAAAAAAGATTACGATATACGATATTATAGTAAGGAATTGTAAAAAAAAAGGAAAGAGATCTAAAAGATCTTTTTCCTAAAATCCCCTTTTGGTCTATTTATATCATACCTCCCTCTAAACAACATTGTATTTATATTGTTTGGACAATTACAATATCAATATTAGGAGTCCTAATTTGAATAGGGGATATCTCTTTTATGCGATTAAATAAAAAAAGATGCTTAATAGAAGGATTCCCATTGCATTGCAGTTGATTTAATTCAATTTAATGATTGATCAAAAAAAAATATTTATAACGAAAAAATTGCATGCACTTTGATCAATCGTTAAATTGAATTAAATCTTTTAGCTTGTCCATTTATATTGTCTCTATGTGGGGGGATAGTAATAAAGAAAAAGAAGAAAAAAGAGTTTACAAAAAATACAAAAAACGGGATTTATAAAAAATGGTTAAGGGTTAGGAGAGGGAGCTGAACTAGGTATAATATACTAGGTATATGTAATTTAACCACTATCTATATAGAAACCAACTTTTGTGGATGTTTCGAAGATTTCTTCTAGAATCCGATTGAATCTAAGATAGGAATAGTTGGTTTACGTTATAAAAGAAAGGCATGTATATATGATAGTAGATATTGACTAGGTATATATAAATATTTAATTTACCCTATTACTTACTTTTACTTACTTTTAATTTATATGGGGATTTCAATATAGGAACTTCCTTTTCTTTCGTCTGTGACTCTAAATTGAATGAATAAACAGATGAAATTAATAAAGAGATTGAAGAATTCAAAGAATGGTTCGGAAGAAAGAAATGAAAGAACTATGGCTGAACTAAAGTCATATGAATTTACAAAAACGCCATGAATACAAACGAAAAAATAAATATCGAAGTCGTTCTGATGGATGATTTAATAATATTCTTATTTCAATTCAGAGTTCTTAGTTACTTCGACTGGATGAATCTTAGCGGTGGAATAATTTAGTCATAATTCATTGGTTGATTGTATCATTAACTATTTTTTTTTGTGCGAGGAATTTTTTATGAATCCACTGATTTCTGCTGCTTCCGTTATTGCTGCTGGATTGGCCGTAGGGCTTGCTTCTATTGGGCCTGGTGTTGGTCAAGGTACTGCTGCGGGCCAAGCTGTAGAAGGTATCGCAAGACAGCCCGAGGCGGAGGGAAAGATACGAGGTACTTTATTACTTAGTCTGGCTTTTATGGAAGCTTTAACAATTTATGGATTGGTTGTAGCATTAGCACTTTTATTTGCGAATCCTTTTGTTTAATCCTAGAAATAGTAAAAATACGTATTTTTTTTTATTTCCTTGGTACCTTTTGCTTTTTTGAATTAGATCAAGATTTAACCCCTCCAATTACTTATTCGTTTAGAAAATAACCCATAGGAAAGACTTTATTTGAAAACGTAGAACTAACCTACCGGCTCACTTTCTTCCTTACCGTTCTTAGTCCAATGGAACCCCTTTTTTAATTTTTTAAGAAGTGTTACAAGAACCACGTTATTTTGCAATTGACCTGAGACTTGGTACCTAATTTTGATCAGTATCATTTTTATTGGGAATTAAAATAAAAAAAAAAAGCTATTTCTAAATCGAATATGTTTTTGACTTTATTTCTATTTATATTTAGAAATAAAAATAAACTAACTAAAACGTTAAGTGATACAAAAATAACTCTGTTCGATTTTTTTAGTTTATTTATAAGAGGAGATCATATGAAAAATATAACCGATTATTTTATTTCTTTAGGTCACTGGCCGTCTGCCGGGGGTTTCGGGTTTAATACTGATATTTTAGCAACAAATCCAATAAATCTAAGTGTAGTACTTGGTGTATTGATCTTTTTTGGAAAGGGAGTGTGTGCGAGTTGTTTATTTCAAGAATAGGCTAGATCCAACTAGCTGCACCTTTTTCGTTATAACTGGGAAATAAGGGCGCACGATCTCGCGAATTACTTCTGAATAAATTAAGAAATCGTATGGAAGAACCATAGCATTTCGTTATTTATTGGTAAATCGGCTTTGATTCTCTATCAACCAATAATATGGGACCGTTAACATGGTTAAAGCTAAGCTGTTTGAAGTCCCGATGCGGCATGGTACTCTTTCTACCGCTAATGGTATTTTTTCTATCACTGTGGTTAATACATAAATGGTTTAAAAATAAATAGTTAGAAATTTTATTGATTTAGAACACTCATGTCGATAAAATGATTTGAATC